TATCACTTTGGGAATTCCAACCATTTCTTTAATTGATACAAATTGTAATCCCGATCTCGCGGATATTTCTATTCCAGCAAATGATGACGCTATAGCTTCAATTCGATTCATTCTTAACAAATTAGTATTCGCAATTGGTGAGGGTCGTTCTAGCTATATACAAAATTCGTGATTAATAATAAGATAAATAAATCAATTTTTTTTTGAGGGAGGGGCTCCCTGTATTTCGATTTAAAAAATCGGTTACTACTCCGGAATTGTACAAAAGAAAAAGAGATAAAAAACTGGGGATATTGTGTGATTCGTTTAGTTGGTATCCAAAACTTAAATATAAAATGAAAGTAAATAAGTAAAAAAAGGGGGGGATCTTGAATCAAAATAATTTAAAGTTCTTATTTCTGTCAGAGGACAATATGAATGTTTTATCATGTTCCATCAACACACTAATAAACGAAGGGTTATATGAGCTATCTGGTGTAGAAGTAGGCCAACATTTCTATTGGCAAATAGGGGGGTTCCAGGTCCATGCCCAAGTCCTTATTACTTCTTGGGTTGTAATTGCTATCTTATTAGGTTCCGCAGTTCTAGCGATTCGCAATCCACAAACCATTCCAACTAACGGCCAAAATTTCTTTGAATTTGTCCTTGAATTCATTCGAGACGTGAGTAAAACCCAGATTGGAGACGAATATGGTCCATGGGTTCCCTTTATTGGAACCCTGTTTTTATTTATTTTTGTTTCTAACTGGTCAGGAGCCCTTTTACCGTGGAAAATTATCCAGTTACCTCAAGGGGAGTTAGCAGCACCAACGAATGATATAAATACGACGGTTGCTTTAGCTTTACTCACATCAGTAGCCTATTTTTATGCGGGTCTTAGCAAAAAAGGATTAGGGTATTTCAGTAAATACATTCAACCAACTCCAATTCTTTTACCCATTAACATCTTAGAAGATTTTACAAAACCCCTATCACTTAGTTTTCGACTTTTCGGAAATATATTAGCCGATGAATTAGTCGTTGTTGTTCTTGTTTCTTTAGTACCTTTAGTGGTTCCTATACCTGTCATGTTCCTTGGATTATTTACAAGCGGGATTCAAGCTCTCATTTTTGCCACTTTAGCTGCGGCTTATATAGGTGAATCTATGGAAGGTCATCATTAACTATTTTTTTTTTTCAAATATTCTTTTTTAGGTTAGCTCAATTATAGAATAGTTGGTTTACGTTATGTAAGAAACACTTGTATATGTGATATTTGATATTGACTAGGTATATATGAGTTAAAGAGCTATATAATCTGAATCTGCCCTACTCCTACTACTTTTGTGAATTTCTATTTAGATAGGGATTCGAGTAGAAGTTCTTCCTTTTTATCTGTGAATTGGTTGAAAAAATGATAAAAAAAAGAACGAAGAATTCAAAGAATGGTTCACAAAAAAGAAATGGCATAAAAAAGTAGTATATATCTAGTATGAATTTCAAAAAATCCCGTGGATAGGAACTACTATCAAAGTAATTCTTATGATTCAAAAATTTTCTTATATTATTTCAATTCAAGTTTTTGGTTATTTTGGCTGGATGACTCTTAGCGATTACTTAAGTAGAATTACGTCCTAAGTCATTGGATGATTGTATCATTAACTATTTCTTTATTTTGGTGTGAGGAACTTATCATGAATCCACTGATTTCTGCTGCTTCGGTTATTGCTGCTGGGTTGGCTGTTGGGCTTGCTTCTATTGGACCTGGAGTTGGTCAAGGTACAGCTGCGGGTCAAGCTGTCGAAGGTATCGCGAGACAACCTGAGGCAGAAGGAAAAATACGAGGTACTTTATTGCTTAGTTTGGCTTTTATGGAAGCTTTAACAATTTATGGCCTGGTTGTCGCATTAGCGCTTTTATTTGCGAATCCTTTTGTTTAATCCTAGAAATCACAAAATTCTGGATTTTTTTCGTAGTTTTTTTAATTCTATCAAGATTTAACTCCTACAATTATTCATTGAGACAACAATCCTTGGGAAGGACTAATTTGAGGATGGGGAATTAGCACATCGATTCGCTTTTTTCCTTCCCCTTATTCTTTTAGTTTAATCGAAACTTTTTTTTAAGGATAAGGAGTGTTGCGAAAAAAGGAGGTTGAGGTTTTTTGAACTTGACATAAAACTTGGTCTCAAATTCTAGCTTAATTCTAATACGTCGGATTATTATTATTGAAAATTAATAATTTTGGAAAATACATTTGTAAATAGAATAGGTTTTTGCTTCTGTTTACAAATATCCAAATAGGTAAATTTAATTATTAAATTCCAATTTATTTTTATTAAAAATAAAAAGAATAAAAAAAAAGGACAGAGTTCGTTTTTTTATAGTTTAGCTAAAAGAGGAGATTATATGAAAAATTTAACCGATTCTTTCGTTTACTTGGGTCACTGGCCATCCGCCGGGAGTTTCGGGTTTAATACCGATATTTTAGCAACAAATCCAATAAATCTCAGTGTAGTTT